GATCCCTGTTAAGCATCCATGGCTGAATGGTTAAAGCGCCCAACTCATAATTGGTAAATTTGCGGGTTCAATTCCTGCTGGATGCACGCGAACGGGAACGTTCCATAAGTCTATTGGAACTGGCTCTCTATCCATGGAATCTCATCCATCATCCATACATAACGAATTGGTATGGTATATTCATACCATAACATAAAAACAATAAGAACTCGAATTCTTATCGATACTGGAACTCAGAGCATAGGAGGGAAAGTCGATTTATGGATGGAATCAAATACGCAGTCTTTACAGAAAAGAGTCTTCGTTTATTGGGAAAGAATCAATATACTTTTAATGTCGAATCGGGATTCACTAAGACAGAAATAAAGCATTGGGTCGAGCTCTTCTTTGGTGTTAAGGTCGTAGCTGTGAATAGCCATCGACTACCCGGAAAGGGTAGAAGAATGGGACCTATTCTGGGACATACAATGCATTACAGACGTATGATCATTACCCTTCAACCGGGTTATTCTATTCCACTTCTAGATAGAGAAAAGAACTAAAGGAGAATACTTAATAATACGGCGAAACATTTATACAAAACACCTATCCCGAGCACACGCAAGGGAACCGTAGACAGGCAAGTGAAATCCAATCCACGAAATAAATTGATCCATGGACGGCACCGTTGTGGTAAAGGTCGTAATGCCAGAGGAATCATTACCGCAAGGCATAGAGGGGGAGGTCATAAGCGCCTATACCGTAAAATCGATTTTCGACGGAATCAAAAAGACATATCTGGTAGAATCGTAACCATAGAATACGACCCTAATCGAAATGCATACATTTGTCTCATACACTATGGGGATGGTGAGAAGAGATATATTTTACATCCCAGAGGGGCTATAATTGGAGATACTATTGTTTCTGGTACAAAAGTTCCTATATCAATGGGAAATGCCCTACCTTTGAGTGCGGTTTGAACTATTGATTTACGTAATTGGAAGTAACCAATTAGGTTTACGACGAAACCTAGAAATCGATCACTGATCCAATTTGACTACCTCTACGGGATAGACCTCAACAGAAAACTGTTGAGTAACGGCAGCAAGTGATTGAGTTCAGTAGTTCCTCATAGAAAATTATTGACTCTAGAGATATGGTAATATGGAGAAGACAAAATTGTTTGAAGCACGCACAGAACCGGAAGCGCCCCTTGTTTCAAAGAGAGGAGGACGGGTTATTCACATTTAATTTGATGGTCAGAGGCGAATTGAAAGCTAAGCAGTGGTAATTAAGACCCCCGGGTGAAAATAGGGATGTCTCCTACGTTACCCATAATATGTGGAAGTATCGACGTAATTTCATAGAGTCATTCGATCTGAATGCTACATGAAGAACATAAGCCAGATGACGGAACGCGAAGACCTAGGATGTAGAAGATCATAACATGAGCGATTCGGCAGATTTGGATTCCTTTTCTATATATCCACTCATGTGGTACTTCATCATACGATTCATATAAGATCCATCTGTCTAGAGATCGTCATATACATCTAGAAAGCCGTATGCTTTGGAAGAAGCTTGTACAGTTTGGGAAGGGGTTTTTTGAGAAAAAAGAAGAATCTACTTCAACCGATATGCCCTTAGGCACGGCCATACATAACATAGAAATCACACGTGGAAGGGGGGGGCAATTAGCTAGAGCAGCAGGTGCTGTAGCGAAACTGATTGCAAAAGAGGGTAAATTGGCCACTTTAAGATTACCATCTGGGGAGGTCCGTTTGGTATCCCAAAACTGCTTAGCAACAGTCGGACAAGTGGGTAATGTTGGGGTGAACCAAAAAAGTTTGGGTAGAGCCGGATCTAAGTGTTGGCTAGGTAAACGCCCCGTAGTAAGAGGGGTAGTTATGAACCCTGTGGACCACCCCCATGGGGGCGGGGAAGGGAAAGCCCCCATTGGTAGAAAAAAACCCACAACCCCTTGGGGTTATCCTGCGCTTGGAAGAAGAACTAGGAAAAGGAAAAAATATAGTGATAGTTTTATTCTTCGTCGCCGTAAGTAAATACGTAACTAGGAATATGGAAAATTGCATTGCAATAATGCGATGGGCGAACGACGGGAATTGAACCCGCGCATGGTGGATTCACAATCCACTGCCTTGATCCACTTGGCTACATCCGCCCCTTATCCAGCTAAAGGATTTTCTCTTTTTTCCACTCATCATTATTCTATTTATTCTGACCTCCATACCTCGATCGAGATAGTGGACATAGGATGCCACTCTTTAAAATGAAAAAAAGGAGTAATCAGCTGTGACACGAAAAAAAACGAATCCTTTTGTAGCTCGTCATTTATTGACAAAAATCGAAAAGGTCAATATGAAGGAGGAGAAAGAAACAATAGTAACGTGGTCCCGGGCATCTAGCATTCTACCCGCAATGGTTGGCCATACAATCGCGATTCATAATGGAAAGGAACATATACCTATTTACATAACAAATCCTATGGTAGGTCGCAAATTGGGGGAATTCGTGCCTACTCGGCATTTCACGAGTTATGAAAGTGCAAGAAAGGATACTAAATCTCGTCGTTAACTGAATTAAGAATAGAAAGATTCAGAATAAACAAAATTTATAGGATTCAAATAAAGTAAAGGTAGGCGGGTAATAACCTTATTTATGACAAGTTTCAAATTGGTAAAGTATACCTCTAGGATAAAGAAGAAGAAGAACGAGTTACGTAAACTCGCAAGAAAAGTTCCAACTGATCGTCTACTTAAGTTCGAACGGGTTTTCAAAGCACAAAAACACATACATATGTCTGTTTTCAAAGCACAAAGAGTTCTTGATGAGATTCGCTGGCGTTACTATGAGGAAACTGTTATGATACTGAACCTCATGCCTTATCGAGCATCTTATCCCATCTTAAAGTTGGTTTATTCGGCAGCAGCAAATGCTACTCATTATAGGGATTTCGACAAAGCAAATTTATTCATAACAAAAGCCGAAGTCAGTAGGAGTACTATTATGAAAAAATTTAGACCTCGGGCTCGAGGGCGTGGTTATCCTATAAAAAAAACCATGTGTCATATAACAATTGTACTAAATATAGTAAAGAAATCTAAATAACCTTTAGATTAACCTAAGATTTCGATTCCCAGTAAAAAAAAAAAAAATAAAATAGAAAAATATGGGACAAAAAATAAATCCACTCGGTTTCAGACTTGGTACAACCCAAAATCACCATTCCTTTTGGTTCGCACAACCAAAAAATTATTCTGAAGGTCTACAAGAAGATAAAAAAATACGGAATTGTATCAAGAACTATATACAAAAGAATAGGAAAAAAAGCTCGAATAGAAAAATAGAATCAGACTCAAGTTCCGAAGTAATTACACATATAGAAATTCAAAAAGAAATCGATACAATTCACGTTATAATCCATATTGGATTCCCAAATTTATTAAAGAAAAAAGGAACAATCGAAGAATTAGAAAAGGATATCCAAAAGGAAGTTAATTCTGTAAACCAGAGACTTAATATTGCTATCGAAAAAGTTAAAGAACCTTATAGACAACCTACCATTCTTGCAGAATATATAGCTTTCCAATTAAAAAATAGAGTTTCATTCCGAAAGGCAATGAAAAAAGCCATTGAATTAACTAAAAAAGCAGATATAAAGGGAGTAAAAATCAAAATTGCAGGTCGTCTAGGAGGGAAAGAAATTGCACGTGCCGAATGCATCAAAAAGGGTAGACTTCCCCTCCAAACAATTCGCGCTAAAATTGATTATTGCTGCTATCCAATTCGAACTATCTATGGAGTATTAGGTGTAAAAATTTGGATATTCGTAGAAGAAGAATAACTCACCTTGCCTTCTCATTCTGGTCAGTGATAGAATAAAAAAGACAAGAGCCTTATTTTTCCAAAAATGCCTGAAAAAATAATAAATTATACCTCTTTCTATAAGATTTAATGAAAATTGATAAATCTTTTAATATAATTGCTATGCTTAGTGTGTGACTCGTTAGTTTTTTCTTTAGGGTCAAAAATAGAAATAAAAAAAAATTGACTGAACCCTACTAAAAATAGAAAAAAACTTAGTAATTATAGAAAATTAACTAATAAGCAACCTATTGCTTCGTATTGTCGAGATCCTAACTAAGAAACAGTCACTATGTGAATAAATACATCTATCATAAATGAGTGGATCTATCATATAGTTGTAGCAACTGCATTTTTTTCTCTAAAAAAGAAACCGGATTCTAGGTTGTGAAGCAAAACTAAAGGGATGTGGATAAAAGGAGGGATGATAGATAGAAGGAAGAAGAATAAGAAAGATATAAGATTCCAATGTGTATGGTCTATGAATTACATAATAAAAATAAAAGGCAATGTGATAAAGCATCAATATAAAAAAATAATAAAAATAAGAGAGAATTAAAATTTGAAATCGTAATTTTGAAACAAAAAAAAATTAAAGCAATAATAAAGAGCAGCCCGGGTTAATAAAACTGAGAAAATTAACTCGGAAAGTTTGGAAGCTCCATTGCAGGATTCAAACCTAACCATTAAAGGAGAAGCTGTGGGAACGACAAAACCTATGACTATATAGGATTGATTTTATTGAAAAGAATCCTAATACTTCATTGGGTGGGATGGCGGAACAAACCAAAAAAATTGCTTTATTTGGTAAGGTTATAAAATTAACAAATAAGACAAGAAAGAGTAAATATTCGCCCGTGAAATCTTTATTGGATTAGAATACTTTACCATGATTCAATAAGAGTAAAAATAAGGATATTCCTTCTAAAAAAAAAAGATTACATTATCTACAAATATAGAATTTGGATATATTCTAGATCTTCTCTCTTGACTATATATTTTTCTATTTTAAGAAATTTTTTTAAAATCTATTCTATTATATATTGATGTGTATCTATCCGTAATATTTTTGAATATTATGGAATTAGAGAAATTTGCACGCTTTTTCATTTCATTCGCGAGGAGCTGGATGAGAAGAAACTCTCATGTCCAGTTTTGCAGTAGAGATGGAACTAAGAAAAAACCATCGACTATAACCCCAAAAGAACTAGATTTCGTAAACAACATAGAGGAAGAATGAAGGGAAAATCCTGCCGAGGCAATCATATTTGTTTTGGTAGATATGCTCTTCAAGTACTTGAACCCGCTTGGATCACAGCGAGACAGATAGAAGCAGGACGAAGAGCAATGACACGATATGCACGTCGTGGTGGAAAACTATGGGTACGTATATTTCCCGACAAACCGGTTACAATAAGACCCACAGAAACACGTATGGGCTCGGGAAAGGGATCCCCCGAATATTGGGTAGCCATTGTTAAACCAGGTCGAATACTTTATGAAATGAGCGGAGTATCTGAAACTGTAGCTAGAGCAGCTATATCCATAGCTGCCAGTAAAATGCCCATACGAAGTCAATTTCTTAGATTAGAGATAGAAAACCCAAAAAAAGAGTATTGAAGATAAAAAACCCCAAGTTTTTCTTTATGTAAAGACAATATTTCTTTCATCCCTTTGCAGTGAAATAAAAAATGGAAATCCAAATAATATGATTCAACCTCAGACTCTTTTAAATGTAGCGGATAACAGTGGAGCTCGAAAATTGATGTGTATTCGAGTCATAGGAGCTGCGGGTAATCAGCGATATGCTCGTATTGGTGACGTTATTGTTGCTGTAATCAAAGACGCAGTGCCCCAAATGCCTCTAGAAAGATCCGAAGTAATTCGAGCTGTAATTGTACGTACATGTAAAGAATTCAAATGTGAAGATGGTATAATAATACGCTATGACGACAATGCTGCAGTTATCATTGATCAAAAAGGAAATCCAAAAGGAACTCGAGTTTTTGGCGCGATTGCCGAGGAATTGAGAGAATTGAATTTTACTAAAATAGTTTCATTAGCTCCTGAAGTATTATAAATACTAGTAGAGGAGATATAGATCAAAGAAAAAATTAGTAGATTGTGTTTCACGTATATGCTTTAAAATCCAAAATGAAAAGAAAAAGGAAAACATGTTGATTATAGAAAAATTAGGAGGAACCTAGAATTAGAGTCTTATGGGCAAGGACACTATTGCTGATTTACTAACCTCTATAAGAAACGCAGACATGAGTAAAAAAGGAACTGTTCGAGTAGTATCTACAAATATTACGGAAAACATTGTTAAAATACTTCTACGAGAGGGTTTTATTGAAAGTGTTCGGAAACATCAGGAAAGTAACAGATATTTCTTGGTTTCAACTTTGCGACATCAAAAGAGAAAGACTAGAAAAGGAATATATAGAACTAGAACCTTTTTAAAGCGTATTAGCCGACCTGGCTTACGAATTTATGCTAACTATCAAGGAATTCCTAAGGTTTTGGGCGGAATGGGAATTGCTATTCTTTCTACTTCTCAAGGTATAATCACAGATCGAGAAGCTCGACTAAACAGAATTGGGGGAGAAATCTTATGTTATATATGGTAATGACCCCGCCTATAGTATCCGAATTCTATCTCGAACTTCCTATTTTGAAAATAAAAATAGAAAAATAGGAGAAAAAAATATGACAGAAAAAAAAAATAGGAGAGAAAAAAAAAACCCGAGAGAAGCAAAAGTCACTTTCGAAGGTTTAGTTACGGAAGCCCTACCCAACGGAATGTTCCGAGTTCGCTTAGAGAATGACACCATCATCCTGGGTTATATTTCAGGAAAAATACGGTCCAGTTCTATACGAATACTGATGGGGGATAGGGTCAAAATTGAAGTAAGTCGTTATGATTCAAGCAAGGGACGTATAATTTATAGACTTCCCCATAAGGATTCGAAGCGTACCGAAGACTCGAAGGATACTGAAGATTTGAAGGATACCAAAGATTCATAAGGATTAGGTTTTTCTAGGGTAATAAATTCCAAATTTCCAAATTTAAGTGAAGAGACTTATTTTTTCCCGTAGATTCATAGTTTAAGAAAGGAATACCTAAATATGAAAATAAGAGCTTCCGTTCGTAAAATTTGTACAAAATGTCGACTGATTCGAAGGCGTGGGCGAATTAGAGTCATTTGTTCCAATCCGAAGCATAAACAAAGACAGGGGTAATCTTCAAAAAAGGAACTTTCCTTTCAAATTCTAAAAAGTAAAAAAAAAGTACCCGCAGAAATGTCCAAATTCCAAATAAAAAAATTAAAGTAAAGGATATATTTAACCCTGAAACGGATATCTTTGTATCTTTTTTTCTTTTTGTTATTTCTAACTCATATTTATGAGATAATAAAATATGACAAAAGCTATACCAAAAATAGGTTCACGTAAGAAAGTGCGTATTGGTTTGCGTAGGAATGCCCGTTTTAGTTTACGAAAGAGTGCACGTAGAATAACAAAAGGGGTTATTCATGTTCAAGCCAGTTTCAACAATACCATTATAACTGTTACAGACCCACAAGGTCGGGTGGTTTTCTGGTCCTCCGCAGGTACTTGTGGATTCAAAAGCTCAAGAAAAGCATCACCCTATGCTGGTCAAAGAACAGCAGTAGATGCTATTCGTACAGTGGGTTTGCAACGAGCGGAAGTTATGGTAAAAGGGGCTGGTAGCGGAAGAGATGCCGCATTACGAGCCATTGCTAAAAGTGGTGTACGATTAAGTTGTATACGCGATGTAACACCGATGCCGCATAATGGATGTCGACCTCCTAAAAAAAGACGTCTGTAAAAGAATTAAACCGCTTTCAAGAGAAATAAACGATTCAATGATCAAATAAATACTAGTCTATTATGGTTCGAGAGAAGGTAACAGGATCCACCCAAACACTACGGTGGAGGTGTGTTGAATCAAGAGTAGATAGTAAGCGTCTTTGTTATGGTCGTTTCATTCTGTCCCCACTTAGAAAAGGTCAAGCGGATACTGTCGGTATTGCCTTGCGAAGAGCTTTACTTGGAGAAATAGAAGGAACATGTATCACACGCGCAAAATTTGGGAACGTGCCACACGAATATTCTACAATAGTAGGTATTGAAGAATCCATACAAGAAATTTTACTAAATTTGAAAGAAATTGTATTGAGAAGTAATCTCTATGGAGTTAGAGACGCATCAATTTGCGTCAAAGGTCCTAGATACATAACCGCTCAAGATATAATCTTACCGACTTCCGTAGAACTCGTTGATACGACACAACCTATAGCTAACTTGAGAGACCCCATTGATTTCTGTATTGAGTTACAGATCAAGAAAAATCGCGGATATCATACGGAACTCAGAAAGAACTCTCAAGATGGAAGTTATCCTATAGATGCTGTATCCATGCCTGTTCGAAATGTGAATTATAGTATTTTTTCTTGTGGGAATGGAAATGAAAAACACGAGATACTTTTTCTAGAAATATGGACGAATGGAAGTTTAACCCCTAAAGAAGCTCTTTATGAAGCTTCTCACAATTTGATTGATTTATTTCTTCCTTTTCTACACGCAGAGGAAGAGGGCACTAGTTTCGAAGAAAATAAAAACAGGTTTATTTCACCCCTTTTAACCTTTCAAAAAAGATTCACTAATCTAAAGAAAAACAAAAAAGGAATTCCATTGAATTGTATTTTTATTGATCAATTAGAATTGCCTTCTAGAACGTATAATTGTCTCAAAAGGGCCAATATACATACACTATTGGACCTTTTGAGTAAGACTGAAGAAGATCTTATGAGAATTGACAGCTTTCATATGGAAGATGGAAAACTTATATGGGCCACTCTAGAGAAGCATCTCCCAATTGATTTACCTAAGAACAAGTTCTTGCTTTAAATCCATTACAATTTTTTCTTTTGAGTTAGAATAAAAAGAAAAAAGAAAACAGTTTTGCATCTTTGGCACAATCTATATTTTCGCGAAATGGATCATAATAAAATAGATTTTAGGTATCTAGGGAAGATTCACTTGGAAGTAACTATTTCCTAGATACCCATGCAGGGAACTTCACGGTTGAATGAATCAACCTGAAAAATCCCTAAAAAAGACCTAAAGTTAAGGATTTATCAATGGGTAATGTTGCTCCAATACCTAACCAAAGAGCTACTACAGTACCGATTAAAAAAACCGTCGTAGCTACTGGGCGACGAAATGGATTTTGGAATTTATTGACATTCTCTAGAAAGGGTACTGTTAATAAGCCTGTTGGCACAGAAACCATTAAGAGAACGCCCAATAACTTATTGGGTACTGTACGGAGTATTTGAAATACGGGAAAGAAGTACCACTCGGGTAATATTTCCAGAGGAGTTGCAAACGGATCCGCCGGTTCACCAATCATTGACGGCTCGAGAACCGCTAAACCTACATTACATGCAATAGTACCTAGAATTACTACTGGAAAAATGTATAAAAGATCGTTGGGCCATGCGGGTTCCCCATAATAATTATGTCCCATCCCTTTAGCTAATTTTGCTCTTAATACAGGATCATTTAAATCTGGTTTCTTTGTTATTGGGATAGGTGAATTCTTTAGGATCCATCCCCCAAAGGAACCGGACATGAGAATTTTGCATCATCCGGCTCGAGCAAAAATGAAAGAAATAAGACCGTGGAGGATCCACAATAGAATAGGTTATATAATGACTCAATGACTCAAGGTAAGAAAAGCTTTATCAGATTATCTTTTCTGAAGTTGCGCTTATAACTACTCATTTCATTGAAAAGAATCCTATTCTTATGCGTAAATGCTCAATATCCAAGTGGGCTTACAAATTTGATCATGATCAATTGCTTTGTGGATTGTCTTTTGATTAGTTAGTGTTTATCCCCTCAATATCGCAAGTTTATTACGCCCAAACAAAATATTTACTTGTTACTAATAAAAAATTAAAAAGTTTAGCCTACTTTCTTCCTTAGATCCCTTCTTTTACTCCGATAATATTGCGGATCGAAATCGATGCAAAGAAAATGAATGCATTTCCATACTATAATAAAAAGTAAGTGTAATAAATATAGAATTGGATCATATTACATGACTTATTCCATTTATACTCTACGGGATCTTACGGAGCCTGTTCATGGATGACATGGTTGGGGTATGATCATAGAAAATATTCTCCTCGAGTGAACCAGCCTATCCTTCCTAGATAGGGGACTTACGTGTTGATTGGATGCGGAGACACCTTTGGTCGTGAATTCTAATGCGGCAGATCCAATTCTCTATCTGCATGGCCAAATCAATAATTCAAGTCACACACTCCCATAATCCGCCTTATTTTCTTTCGTAAAATTAACTTCAACTATTTGTATGAAAATACTTCAGAGTTGAAGAGAAGTATCCAAATGACATGTTTTATTTTACAATAAGCCATGTTTGTAGCAATGAAATACCACAACCTACCCGATATGATATATGAGAATTCGAATTCTCTATGATATGCCTTCCCTATAAAGGACCAGAAATACCTTGCTTACGTATCATTGGAAAGTGCATTAACATAAATACGGCAGTAAGCAGAGGCAGTACAAAGGTATGCAAACTATAAAAACGAGTCAAAGTGGATTGCCCCACACTAGCACTTCCACGTAATAACTCCACTAAAGGGGATCCTATTACCGGAATCGCTTCAGGTACACCTGTCACAATTTTGACTGCCCAATAACCGATTTGATCCCAAGGTAAAGAATAACCAGTTACACCAAATGATGCAGTCAATACAGCCAAAACCACACCTGTGACCCAAGTTAATTCACGGGGTTTTTTAAATCCACCTGTGAGATACACACGAAATACGTGCAGGATCATCATTAGAACCATCATACTTGCTGACCATCGATGAACTGATCGGATTAACCAACCAAAGTTGGCCTCCGTCATTATATATTGAACGGAGGAAAAAGCCTCTGTAACGGTGGGTCGGTAGTAAAAAGTCATAGCAAAACCGGTAGCAACTTGTACTAAAAAACAAGTAAGTGTAATTCCCCCTAAACAATAAAATATGTTGACATGAGGAGGAACATATTTACTAGTTATATCATCCGCAATTGCCTGAATTTCAAGACGTTCCTCAAACCAATCATATACTTTATTGAGATAGGTAACTAGCCCAACTCCCCCTCCGAGAACCGTATATGAAAATTTCATCTCGTACGGCTCAAGCAGAAACACACAAATTTTCAACGGATATTAGAAAAAAAAGGTTCAAAATTTCATCATCCACGGGATTGAATCAATTTGCCTTGAAGATATTAAATTAAGAAAAATCCAGAATTTCTTCTTTGTGATGATAATGCCAAAAAATCTCAAGTTGGCTCATCTGTCTTTCTTTCCCTTATGTTGATCATTAGAGGCTTCTTGACTTTTCTCTTCCCTATTTTTTATTTATTTTTTTTACTAGAAAAAAATAAATAAAAATTTATAGTGGTTTTCTAATAGAAATTATCTTGTTGCGATCCTATGAATCAGTTCAATTAAAACCTTAGATTCATACTAGAGCCACGATGATTGAGTCTCAAGCTAAACAAAAGGCAAGGGTTCTTCGAATAAGAACCGCTTGATGATCATTTATTGAATTTGTGTAATAACTCGACAAAATCGAGAGAAAAAAAAGTTGTCTTTTGGGCAAACAAAATTGGAAAGAAGAAAAGTTCTTTTTTTATTAAGAACTACTTTATTTTTTTTTTTCAGTCTGGTTGCGAGGTCTAAATAGTGAGTATGAATCATAGTTCCATTTTTTTTTTTTTTCTTGATCCACTCTATGTATTTCGTGTTCCAGATACTAGACTAAATAATATCCGACGAAGTAGAATCATCTTGATAGAGATAACAGGCCCTTTCTATGTATTATCAATAGGATCAATTCTAACAAGTCACACACTCATATTCCAGAGATACCAAAATAAAAAAATCCACGGTCGAACTACCAGAATGTCTAGAAATGTGGAGCTTAAAACAGAAAGGCCCTTTTTTGGATGGAAAAACTATGACTTCATAATTTTAGTTAGTAGAAACCTAATTCATTAAAATTCCGTCCAGTAAAACAGAAGAATTATAAATTTCTAAAATGATAGATAGGAATATCGCGAATAAAGCCATTGCAACCCCCATAAAAGGAGTAGTTCCCCAACCCGGAGCTACTTTCCCATATTCCGAATTCAAGGGTTTCAATAAACTACCTGCGCCAGTTCGTTTTGGCCTAGGTTTAGAACTATCTTCAACGGTTTGTGTAGCCATAAATTCTATTTAATCGTTGGTGTTGACTTTGTATACTATTCCGTTGTAGTTGTAAATACACGATCTTTTCATAGATCCATTGTAATCTTGAAATTCTATAAAAATGGAAACAGCAACTTTAGTCGCCATCTTCATATCTGGTTTACTTGTAAGCTTTACTGGGTATGCCTTATATACCGCGTTTGGGCAACCCTCTCAACAATTAAGAGATCCATTCGAAGAACATGGGGACTAATTGAAGTAAGAAGTCTCCCATCTGGGAGACTTCTTACTTCAATTAAATTATTTCATTTTTTAGTAGGAACCTTAGGTGGTTCTCGGAAGAAGATAGCGAAAAAAATTATCCCTAAAGTCGAAACTAAAAGGAACGTATAAACCAATGCTTCCATAGATTCGATCGTGGTTTATTTACAATTATAACTTCCACACCTATTCACTTTTCATTTGGGATCATTTCCCATATAAAAAAAGAAAAAGAGTCAAAGAAAGGACAGGAGATGTTTCCCATGTCCTGTCATCAAAAAAGAGAGGTGAAAGATCCCATAGCAATGTGGTATCAGACTGTCTGTCTCCTTGTAGTAGGATCCCCAACTTTTTGGAATGTTCCAAATTCCACTTGAGCATCCAAGTCTGGATCAATACCAGCAAAAACATCTCGGAACAAGGTTCGAGCGCCATGCCAAATGTGTCCAAAAAAGAAGAGCAAAGCAAAGGTAGCATGACCAAAAGTGAACCAACCCCTTGGACTGCTGCGAAAAACACCATCTGATTTCAAAGTAGCTCGATCTAATTCAAAAATTTCTCCTAATTGGGCACGCCTCGCATATTTTTTTACAGTAGCAGGATCAGAATAACTTACTCCATTAAGTTCGCCACCATAGAACTCTACCGTTACGCCTACTTGTTCAACGCTATATTTGGATTCTGCTCTTCTAAAAGGAACGTCCGCTCTCACAATTCCCTCTTCATCTACCAAAACTACCGGAAATGTTTCAAAAAAAGTAGGCATACGACGTACAAAAAGCTCGCGCCCTTCTTTATCTCTAAAGACAGGATGTCCTAACCATCCAACAGCTATTCCATCCCCATTGTCCATTGAGCCTGCTCTGAATAATCCCCCCTTTGCCGGATTATTACCAATATAATCATAAAAAGCTAATTTTTCGGGAATTTTAGACCAAGCTTCTGATAAACTAAGATTTTCGGCTAACCCATCGCTAACTCTTCGATATATTTCTTGCTGAAAGTATCCCTGATCCCACTGATAACGAGTAGGCCCAAATAATTCGATTGGGGTAGTTGCCGATCCATACCACATAGTTCCGGCAACTACAAAAGCTGCAAAAAAAACAGCAGCGATACTACTGGAAAGTACAGTTTCAATATTGCCCATACGTAATCCTTTGTATAGACGTTGAGGCGGACGGACACTAAGATGGAATAGGCCCGCTAATATGCCCAATGTACCCGCAGCAATATGATGCGAAGCTATTCCTCCCGGAACGAAAGGATCAAACCCTTCTGCACCCCACGCAGGATTTACAGCTTGTACTTTTCCAGTTAGTCCATAAGGATCAGACACCCATATCCCAGGACCATACAAACCTGTTACATGAAATGCACCAAAGCCAAAACAAGCCACCCCTGCAAGAAATAAATGAATTCCAAAGATCTTGGGCAAATCCAAAGAAGGTTTTCCCGTCCGCTCATCACAGAATATTTCTAGGTCCCAATATACCCAATGCCAGATAGCTGCCAAGAAACACAAGCCAGAAAACACAATATGCGCACCTGCCACACCTTCATAACTCCAAATACCCGGATTCGTTATAGTTCCTCCTGAAATACTCCAACCACCCCACGAATTGGTTATTCCTAAACGAGTCATGAAGGGGATGACGAACATACCTTGTCTCCACATTGGATCCAGAACAGGATCAGAGGGATCAAAAACCGCTAATTCGTATAAAGCCATCGAGCCAGCCCAACCAGAAACTAGAGCTGTATGCATTATATGCACCGCAAGCAATCGACCCGGATCATTTAATACGACAGTATGAACACGATACCAAGGCAAACCCATCGAAATACCCCTTTAGCAAAGAAAAATAGACACGATGTCGTTTTATTTTATCGCATTGGAAAAGACTATACATATCCTATGTACCTAACCCTTCTAGGGGATTCTGTGTCAGAAAGCGTTAATATTTATTTCATTCCATTAAAAATAAAAAGCCAATTCTGTTTGTAAGAAGAAAGAGAAGCAGATCTATTCTATACTCGATAAGTGCCAATATGCAATGGGTAGCTTGGGCTATTTCGAAAAACGAAGAATAGATCCCTAATTCCTCTTTGTTTCTCATTCGAATCACAGATTCCTTTTTCTTTATTCAATCTGTTTTACCTTCCTTATATGGATAATTTTGGAATCTATGTATTAATAGAATCTTATGTATTAATAGAATCTATAGTATTCTTATAGAATAAGAAAAAAATGAAGATAATAAACTGTGGATTCTTTCTTTCTCTTCTATTCTTAAGTTTCCATATTAAAGTGTAGTTTTCTTACTTAAATTTAATAATATTAATCTAATATGCCCATTGGTGTTCCAAAAGTACCTTACCGGATTCCCGGAGATGAAGAAGCGACTTGGGTTGACTTATACAATGTTATGTATCGAGAAAGGACACTTTTTTTAGGTCAAGAGATTCGTTGCGAGATCACGAATCATATTACAGGTCTCATGGTATATCTCAGTATAGAAGATGGAATTAGCGATATTTTTTTGTTTATAAACTCCCCCGGCGGGTGGCTAATCTCAGGAATGGCGATTTTTGATACGATGCAAACGGTGACACCAGATATATATACAATATGTCTCGGAATAGCCGCGTCCATGGCCTCCTTCATTCTGCTTGGAGGAGAACCTACCAAGCGTATAGCATTCCCTCACGCTAGAATTATGCTTCACCAACCTGCTAGTGCTTATTATCGGGCAAGGACACCAGAATTTTTACTAGAAGTGGAAGAGTTACACAAAGTTCGCGAAATGATCACAAGGGTTTATGCACTAAGAACAGGCAAGCCTTTTTGGGTTGTATCCGAAGACATGGAAAGGGATGTTTTTATGTCAGCAGACGAAGCCAAAGCTTATGGACTTGTCGATATTGTAGGGGATGAAATGATTGACGAGCACTGCGATACTGATCCAGTATGGTTTCCAGAAATGTTTAAGGATTGGTAGTGGCTGAATTTCTTGTAAATTTATTTCAAACCTAAATTCGGGTTTTATGCGATTTTATAGAAAATAGAAACACTTCATGATGATGAATCAGGTTAAGATCGATCTAAACCAATCCATTTTTTTTTCTATATACATACAACATGCCAACGGTTAAACAACTTATTAGAAATGCAAGACAGCCAATACGAAATGCTAGAAAAACCCCCGCGCTTAAGGGATGTCCTCAGCGTCGAGGAACATGTGCTAGGGTGTATGTGCGACTCGTTCAGATCATGAGTTCAAACAAATAAGACAATTTTTGAAGTATCCATGATCCGTACCAATGAATAGAATAGAGCTTCTCTATCCTAGATTTCTATGGTATATGGAATTTATGGTTTCCTTTGGTGCAAATCCAATCATCTAGATTGGAAGAAGCATTTCCCTCATTGCTAGCAAATGGTTATGCATTAAGCGGAGGAAATAGTAATAAAAAGAAAAGGCTTATGCTCCTTTATCTTAAAAGAACGGACTAAAGGGTCAGCTACTTAGCCAACTTTCATAATTAAATACCGTCACTGTATGAATAACTCTTATTTATTGTGAAAAGAGCTATTTACTCTATAATGGATAGGTAGAGCCAAAGAATGTGAACTATACAAGTTCACAATACCTTTTGATGAAAGAAAGGGCTCCGGTGTATAGAGAGGGCCTCACCGTTTAAAAGGGAACCATAGAAACGATGGAACCCACTGTTTTTTTAGTATCGTTAGAATTTATTATTTCTATGCGAAATAACTGAAGGGGATAGAATAAAAAATCGTGGTTGGGAAGGTTATAGTAGCAAAAGCCATTGGAATTAATATTTTATATATCGGAATAATCCGTTTTGTTATTAATGGAAAAAAAACGGTTAAAAGAAGAGAAATCATTAGTTATTCATTAAGGTTAATTTGATTCAATGACCAGAGTTCCGCGAGGATATATAGCTCGGAGACGACGAACAAAAATGCGTTCATTTGCCTCAAACTTTAGAGGGGCTCATTTAAGACTTAATCGAATGATTACTCAACAAGTAAGAAGAGCTTTTGTTTCTTCTCATCGAGATAGAGGTAGGCAAAAGAGGGATTTTCGTCGTTTGTGGATCACTCGGATAAATGCAGCAACACAGATATATAAAGTATTCGATAGTTATAGTAAATTAATACACAATCTGTACAAAAAGGAATTGATTCTTAATCGTAAAATGCTTGCACAAGTAGCTGTATCAAATCCAAATAATCTTTACACGATTTCCAATAAAATAAAGACCATCAATTAAAGGGATAAAAAACTAATATACAGGAATAATTAAAACCGAATTCCCGGAGAGGAAACTCCGGGAAGATACAATAAATTAAGATTAAGTGGTAGGAATCAACGAGCATGTTGCAATAAATAAAAAAACTATTTTTTTTTTTCCCATTTTTATTTCTTTTCTTATAACAAACACAAGAATCAAAACTGGATTACTTTATTTATATATAATATGAGTCTGACCCTTTCAAATAAAACATCAACAATCGGAACTTAAGCTCCGATTGTTGTTTCTTAAATTCTGGTTGGAGTTTCTTAAATTTCGATTAGAATTGAACTTTTGTGTTAATTGAGGAATATGTCTATTTTTTCTGGGTCTAAGACCAGTAATTATTGAAATTGACTGGGCTTGAAATTGCTTCTCATTCTCATAGTTACGAAATGGTAAGAAAGATAAAATACGAGCCTGTTTTATAGCAAGAGTAATTAATCGTTGTTGTTTCAAGGTTAATCTATTTATTCGTCTGGATAATATTTTTCCTTGTTCACTAATAAATCGATTAATTAAACTCATGTTTCTATAATCAATTCGATCCCCCGGACCAATTCGGGAACGCCTACGAAAAGGTTGTTTGGATTTACGAAAAGGTTGTTTGAATTTACGAAAAGGTTGCTTGGATTTATGAAAAGTTTGTTTGGATTTACGAAAAGGTTGCTTAGATTTACGAAAAGGCTGTTTAGATATATACATGATTTATTCCTTATTTAAAAATTTGAAAAATAAAATAAAAAAATGGATTTCTTTATTTTATTAATTTTGGATCCAGAAAAAGTAGTCTTTCTTTGGCCCATATATTATTTGATTCATATACTCTATAAAAACCTCTATACATATGAAATAATATCTAACTAAAACCAGATGAGTTGATTTGTATTTTGTATTCTATTTATGTTCTATATATTAAATAAGAATATTAAATAAGAAGTTCTTACTCTTTCTGTTCTTTAGAAAAATCAAAAACACGATGCTCCTATTTCTTTATTTCATTATGAGTCGTATGCTTGCGGCAATAACGACAAAATTTTCTTAATTCTAATTGTCCGGGTGTATTGTGGCGATTCTTTTGACTACTATATCTAGAAATCCCCCTCGATTCCTTATTGGTACCCTTTCGAACACAACTGATACATTCCAAAATCACTCTGATTCTAACATCTTTGCCCTTGGCCATGAACCTCCTTTACTTTTTGAATCGACTTAACTTAATTCTTATACCTATTCTTTTATTCTTCTATATTGGATCCAAAAAAAAGAATAAAATCATTGGATCCGAAAAAGAAGAATAAAATCCAATAGAATAAAAAATTTTTGAAATTCGTAAATTAAGTAATAAAAAACGGAGAAATAATTAAAGAATACAATCTTTGTCGAATTAGCAAGGATTTTGCTTCGAAATCCTTTCATTTTCGAAATCCTTTCATTTAAGTAGCAAGCCCGCAGCCTCTTTCTAGGCTCTGATTTGTGAGGCCTGACTTAGCTTGGATACCGCTTTTAATTAAATTTATGTTTTCTTCCAAAATTAGATTTACCGAATTTTTCATGACTCTGAGGTTCAACCCAATCCATCTTTTCTTTCTTTTTGCTTCGTTCGTATACTAAAAAAGGATTGAAGGAAAATTTTCGTCATGTCACGAAGAATTCTATCTCTCGCATAGGAATAACTAGAATTAAAAAAAAGGGAATGACAAAGCATCTGGGAATAAACGATTAATTTCTATCAATAAACCTGCTAAAGCCCCAAACCATAGAGTACTTAGCACGGGTGCTACAGAGAGATATGTTTTTATATCCCGCATTGAAAATCCTCCTTCCTTATTGGAATACATATATGATCAGATACTTTTGCCCAAGATCGTTTGTATTTCTTTTCTTTAGGCGAACGAAATTCCTAATTAAAAAAACAAAACCAATATTCTATATATAAAATCAATATTCTATATATATAGAATGAACCATATAGACGAAATTTTCCTATCCCTAAAAAAGAAAAAGATGACCCCTTCTTCCTATACATTACTAAGGATACGATGTGGAAAACAAGAACGGAATTGTGTAGAATGGCATTGTACAACAATTTGGAAAAGGGATGTAGCGCAGCTTGGTAGCGCGTTTGTTTTGGGTACAAAATGTCACAGGTTCAAATCCTGTCATCCCTACCTATTACCTCTCTCTTCTTTATGAGCAGTAGCGGGGAGATCAATTAAAGTGGATATAACTTGAATTTTTGGATACTATACGTACGTGAGACACATTAGGAGTAGAAAAGGATTTTCTTTTTGAAAGCGCTCTTAGTTCAGTTTGGTAGAACGCGGGTCTCCAAAACCCGATGTCGTAGGTTCAAATCCTACAGAGCGTGATCCTATCTATCTTATATCGAAACAGAGTAAAATAACTTCAAAAAACAAAGTCGAATTACAACTCCAATTTGACCTCCTCTCTGGTCTGGAGGAGGTCAATCAAAAAATAAATATTACTCAATCAAAGATCCAACTGATCCCCACGCCTGTATTGCAAATACGCAGTCACGAATAATCCCGCTAAAGTAATAGGAATTAGGCCTAAGACGATTCCAAATAGAAAAACTTCAATCATTTCAATTTGTTTGAGGGGATAAAAAAAGAGGTACGATCTATCTCTAAATAATAGTCTAAATTATCCACGAATCTCAATGACCAAGAAAAGAATTGGTAATGAGTGTGGAAAAGGGTCCTAGAATACCAGGAATCCAAAAGAAAAATTCTTATTTTCTGACTTATTCATTCAATTCATTTCAAATAAGACGTATCTTGTTCAAGCCAATAAATAGAGCTGAGGTTATAGTTAAAGCAGCCAGTAGAAAACCGAAATAACTAGTTATAGTAAGCATGAAGGGGTTAAATTCCATTTTTTTTTTTACTACACTACATATGTTGGTAAAGCACTTACCTAAGTTATGGAAAATTCATAATTCATCGGTTATTTTAGATAATACTAAAAAACAAGATAGAGCGAGATACAGAAGTGTAAAACAAAATCGATTCATCAGATGGGACATGAGTCCCTAATTCCGAATCAAGAGATTTATTGTGGAATCTGTCTATCAGTTAAGTAAAGTAATAATATTAAGAACTAGATCATCTAAACCCATTGAAAAATGAAATTCGATTTTTGAGGAATTTTGGAATAAAAGATAAATAAAGAATGGAATTTGAAAAAGTTCTTTCTATTTCGGATTATT